TGAACCGATGACTTACGCCTTACCATGGCGTTACTCTACCACTGAGTTAAAGGGGCTCCTTTGGCTCAATTCATGAATCATAATATGCATACAAGATATATCTATTCTATAGAGATATGTTGTATAATTTATATATATAGATTATATATTCCATGTCATTAATATTACATACTAAATAAAGATTCCATGTCATATATCTAAAATAATATATAGATTAGATCTAAAAAATCTATTATTATGTAATAAATATAGATGCATTAGACTCAGCAATAGACTCAGAATGGATATGGTTGATTCCAGAACGAAAAATTGGATTTATTTAGATATTATTCTAGGGTATAGGTTGAACATACGGGTTGAGAAATAAAACTGGAATGAATTGTTTCAAGACTGAAATTGACTTCTTCTATTCTAAAATATATATATTCTAATAAATCAATAATTAATTTGATTGATATAATCTTCAAAATGAACAAATATGAAAGATATTTGATCGAATCATATGATAAAAAGGTGCAACTTATCCGCCGAATCAAACAAATTCTTTAAGAAAAAATTTTGAGAACTTCTTGTCTTGATCCGCGCCTTCCCAATTTCATATTGTTTGTTAATTTCCTTGCTTATTCTTAAATAAAAAAATTTCAATTTTCTTGAAAGAAGGATCCTGACTTCATATTACTTCTATTTAGTTAGATTTATCTTGATTTTTTTCTTTTTTTGTGAATTAATGAAGAATAAATAGAGATTGAATAATGAATAAATATAGATATAGACACTCTATTTGAATTAAAAAAAACTCTATTCTCTATAGTATCGAATCAAGAATTTCCTATTTCTAGATGTCGATTAGAATGAATTTTTTAGGAAAAAAATCATGAATCAAAAAATTTTATGAAATTATATGAATGAAAGAGGGAAAGACCTTTCGAGTCTAATCAGACTCTTCCGTTATATTGACAATATAAAAAAACTTATCATATGATAATCATCGTATCGTATAATATGATGGCGGTTGGGCAAGTATGCCCCCATCGTCTAGTGGTTCAGGACATCTCTCTTTCAAGGAGGCGGCGGGGATTCGACTTCCCCTGGGGGTAGGGTACTACGAAAAGAAGTTAATCTAGGCTTCTAACTAAGCCTAGAATGGCTTCTTCCTGGGTCGATGCCCGAGTGGTTAATGGGGACGGACTGTAAATTCGTTGGCAATATGTCTACGCTGGTTCAAATCCAGCTCGGCCCAAGAATTCCCTGATCCGTCATGAAATGATATAGACTTTTTCTTTGTTCTTCAAAAATGACGGATATTAACGAATAAAAAAATTTCGGATATATCCTTACCGCTTGAATTGCTCTGTTCCATTTTTTTGTTAGCAAAAATTCCTATTTTGCTAAGAACTCTAATCTCAATTTACGATTTTCAAAATAGTCTTATATTTTATTTCAAAATAGTCTTATATTTTATATTCTTATATTTTATATATAATAATAACCTATAATAAAAACCGAATAAAGAAAAAACTTTTTTTTTAACGATAAAGATGGGTTTTCATTCCATTTGGACAGTACTGAACTAATAATATGTTATGTGTCGCTCTCGATAAAGTATCGATATATCAGTATATCCCTCGTGCCTCGGTGATCCTTATAAAACCGAGATTCGAATCAAAATTGAAATCGTTTAGTTTCAATGCAAGTATAAATATATATATGTATACTCGATAGCTTGATTTCATGGGGATTGTAGTTCAATTGGTTAGAGCACCGCCCTGTCAAGGCGGAAGCTGCGGGTTCGAGCCCCGTCAGTCCCGACGGAATAAAATCAATCAAATAAAAGCCAATAACATGAAAAAAAGGATCCAAACTCTTTTTAGAGAGAATGAATTTTTTTTTTAAGAGAAGTGCTGTCGAAGACAGACTATACATAGTAAACGTTGCTAGAATATTCAATCTTTTTTATATCTTAGTAGTAGTATAATACTACTAGGACTTTTTTAGGATACTTGTTTGATTTGTTTTCCACGCAAATTAGATCATTAAAAAAAGTAGTTAACTCCTTCTTCTTTTTTATTTAGCTTCTATTGTTTGTTTGAGTTGGTTTGTTTGTAACCAACGGAAATGAAACGTAAAGAGTATTCAAATACTACTTCATCCGATTCATCAGATGAATCTACAAGGAATGGGGTCTAATTTATAGAAAAACAAGAAAGAAGGAGAAATCAAATAATAAATAAGAAAAAAATAAAAAAGAATCCAAAAGAAAAAGGAAGTCGATTGAATTGAATCATGTGAATTGGATCATGAATCCGATTTTGAATTTGGTATGGCTAAAAAAAAGATCTTCCTGTGGTATACTATTCCATTTTAAACGATGAATTGATTTGATAGCTCAGATATTTTATTCATGATATTGATCTGATTCAATATCATCGAGGTTGAATTCAGCCCATTGAATTTTCGGGGTGAAAATTTGCTCATCTCTATGGGATTAAATCCCGAATTATTGCCTAATAAAAATGAAAAATAAAAAACACTGAGATTATGGAAGTCAATATTCTCGCATTTATTGCTACTGCACTCTTCATTCTAGTTCCTACTGCCTTTTTACTTATAATATATGTAAAAACCGTGAGTCAAAGTGATTAAGTTGAATGAAACTTGATTGTTTTTTTGAGGCACCTATCGAAGAAATCAAAAGGATTAATTGGAATTTTGCGTCGTAAGTGGAATGCGAATTAGCGGGATACTATTATATGAGATCCGATAGTATGGTAGAAAGCATCTTTCTACCATACTAGCTAGCATACTCCCAATTATGCTTATTGTAATGGAAGAAGTTGTATATTCTATACGTTATATCTTTCTATTTTATGTATACATAAAATATATATACATCAAAAAAAAAGAAGGGCTTTTTAAAATAAAAAAGTGTGTCTATAAAACAATCCATACAGCTTGATTCTTCACGTCAATCAATTAGTAGTGCCTTTAGAGTCCACTTCGCCCCCATACTACGAGGGACAGAGAAAAAGTAAAGACGACCATTAAAGCAGCCCAAGCAAGACTTACTATATCCATGTAAATTATGTCTCCTGTCTCTATGAAGGATATTCCACTAGTGTTCACTAATAATAGTGGGATCAATGGCGCATAGTCAAAAAAAAGGGGATTATGACCTAACGCCGTTGATGAAAGGCTCCAATAAATCCGCTTCCAACAAGTGATACTCTTTTTCTAGTGGAATCGTAAGGGGGTAAGCATAAAAAAATACGCAGTCACACGTTTGGAAATATCAGGGGGAATCCGCTGAATCTTAAGATAAGATGTAGAAAAGCTATTCTTTCTTTTCTTGTCTTTTATTTTATCTATTTTAGTTAGGTTAGGTATTAGGTAAAAAATTCGGGAAAAGCCCTAAAAATGAATTTAGATTCAGGAGTAGATAACGATCTCCTCCATCCCTCTGTTTCCCGTTTCATCTAATCATTACTGTCTAATATTTATCTCCGGGATCAACCCGAGGATTACTTATTCATTCTTGATTTTGGTTTATTGAAAAGAAATTCAATTCATTCTTTCTTTTTGCATTTTTTCTAGGTGTAGTGCATCTTATCTATCAAAAAAAGTAAATTTTCCATCAGGCTATCGAATTGAATTCAAGAACCAGTAATGAAACACCCCATTACGTAGTGGAATGGAATCAGGAAATCCTTATATGAAATTTTTTTCATTCCACTACTCGAATCTTTCGGGGAATCTTACCCAGAATCCTCAAGGCAAACATTTCTAGCACTTTCCGTTTAGAAAATGGAACTTCCAGATGTTTAGAATCAAGCAAGTATCCAAAGGCCTTTTCCTACGTTTGCTTCTGCTGGAGAAAAACTAATCGAGTTATATCAGCCAAATCAAATACAAGATTTTCTCCTTTTTGTTGATCAGGCGACACCCGGATTTGAACTGGGGAAAAAGGATTTGCAGTCCCCCGCCTTACCGCTCGGCCATGTCGCCAAACCAAAATAATACCTTACGAAATAGATGAGAATATTGAAATAGATGAGAATAGTCTCTCTTTCTTTGGATGGTATGTGGGATTACTTAATTTCTTTCTTTTTTATTTCACTTGGATTTTTCATTTTGAATCCCATTTTCTTTAATCCCTTGCCCCGAAATAAACCCATCGTTTTTTGTATTGGGTCCATTCCTTTGGTTATATGTTTATATGGATAGTATCTCAAAACATAAATATCCAAAAACTTTTCCTTTTGATATTGAAAAAAAAACTTAATGTGATTTTTCCGTCACCAAAGTCATAATTCGGGGCAAATTGGAACCATTAACTATGAAATGTAACTTCAAATTGATGAATGATTCTTGTATTTGAATTGAAAATTTGAGATTCCTAATCCCTATTTTAGAATCCCTATTCTATTATATAATAATATATCTAATACTAATAATATATAAATTGATATATTGATAGTTAACTAAACTAACCCGTATTAATTATTTTCAATAAACCAATTTCCATTCTGTTTGCAACTAAAAGTCGATGGAAACCCCAGAGCAGAAATGCTTATACAAATAGCTAAGCGCCCATCTTCCCCCTATATGATATGATCCCGATAGCAAATTCTCAGTAAATTGCCGTGCTTCCATTTTTCCTTGAATAGCAAATTGACTAGAAAATAACAATTTAGCTATAGTGCGGTATGTGCGGTCTCGAATCCACCCGCAATAAAAATGAAGGAGGAAACATATCTAACATATCTATAGAAACGTATAAATAGATAGCAGAAACGTATAAATAGATAGCTATCTACGCACATTTAATAAATACAAGCCCTATTCATTACTATGTCACGCACTTTGTTTGATCCTATTTCTTGGACTCAAAAATCGAGATTTCCTGCTAGATGAAATATCTCTTTGCTGCGAATCTTTTGTTGAAGAATAAAATCCATCCATAAGTTAAGTAATAAAAAGATATTAACTCTATATATATATTT